ATGTGGATATCATTTGAAAATGAGTAGTTCCGATAGAATCGAACTTTCGATCGATCCGGATACTTGGGATGCTATGGATGAAGACATGGTTTCTTTGGATCCCATTGAATTTCATTCGGAAGAGGAGCCTTATAAAGATCGTATCGATTCTTATCAACGAAAGACAGGATTAACTGAAGCCGTTCAAACAGGTATAGGCCAATTAAACGGTATTCCCATAGCACTTGGGGTTATGGATTTTCAGTTTATGGGGGGTAGTATGGGATCCGTGGTTGGGGAGAAAATAACCCGTTTGATTGAGTACGCTACTAACAAATTTCTCCCTCTTATTATAGTATGTGCTTCCGGGGGGGCGCGTATGCAAGAGGGAAGTTTGAGTTTAATGCAAATGGCTAAAATATCTTCTGCTTTATATGATTATCAATCAAATAAAAAGTTATTCTATGTACCAATTCTTACATCTCCTACTACAGGGGGGGTAACTGCGAGTTTTGGTATGTTGGGAGATATCATTATTGCCGAACCCAATGCCTATATTGCATTTGCGGGTAAAAGAGTAATTGAACAAACATTGAATAAAACAGTACCTGAAGGTTCACAGGCGGCTGAATATTTATTCCAGAAGGGCTTATTCGATCTAATCGTACCACGTAATCCTTTAAAAAGCGTTCTGAGTGAGTTATTTCAGCTCCACGCTTTCTTTCCTTTGAATCAAAATTCAATAGAGCATTAAGTTCCTTTTTTATTTGTAGCAAACAAATAGTTAGTTTATCAGAATCCAAGTAAAACGAATATGAATGGGGTTTCTTTGTTGACATAAGATCTAAATTGTAAAAAGAAATCAAAAGTTGTGGATAACTCCTTTTTATCTATATTCTTGATTACTAATTCAGTTAAGAGGCCTCTATCAACAAGAAAAATAGTGAATTCTTATTTTCGTTAAATTCTAGGAAAATAAAAAATTTTTGTTCTACGTCTTACGTATGTATATATAATCCAAATATATAATCCAAATATATAATTCTAGAATATAGAAACTATAGATATGATATATGCTTTTGTACCTTCTATACTCACTTAGATATATACTTAGATTTATACTAATCTTTATCTTTATAATATTAATATAAAATATTAATATAAATAATAACAGGTACAAATAGTAAATTGAGGTATCCTTTATATGACAACTTTCGACTTTCCCTCTGTTTTGGTGCCTTTAGTAGGCTTAGTATTTCCGGCAATGGCAATGGCTTCTTTATTTCTTCATGTTCAAAAAAATAAGACTGTTTAGATCTGATGGGCCCAACTCTGATCCATTTTTTTTTTTCAAAACTAAGACTTGTATCATAACGCAGATACCTATTTAGTGTAAGAAAAGAAGGTATAACATGCGGCGTTTCCGTCGAAAAGGGGCTCTTTGGCCTGTAGAAAGATGATATGGGGGTAAAGGAATTCTATCTATTTGAAAAAATCTCAGGATCGCCGGATGGCTGAACTGTAAAATCGGTACATCTATATGTATATTGATATTGATATATGTATATTGATGGGATCATACGAAGGGTATTTTTTTTTTATTTTTTTATTTTAGATCTAACCAATTTGATAAATTACTCTTAAAGGTTCACATCAAACTAGTACTAGTTGATGAGAGTTACTTCGGAAACAAAAAGAGTAAAGTCTAGGGTATTCTCTCAATTCCAATAAAACGAAACCAGATCAAGTATGAGTTGTCGATCAGAACATATATGGATACAACCTATAACGGGGTCGCGAAAAACAAGTAATTTCTGCTGGGCCATTATCCTTTTTTTAGGTTCATTAGGATTCTTATTGGTTGGAACTTCCAGTTATCTTGGGAGAAACTTGATATCTTTATTTCCGTCTCAGCAAATCCTTTTTTTTCCACAAGGGATTGTGATGTCTTTCTATGGGATCGCGGGTCTCTTTATTAGCTCCTATTTGTGGTGCACAATTTCGTGGAATGTAGGGGGTGGTTATGATCGATTCGATAGAAAAGAAGGAATGGTGTGTATTTTTCGTTGGGGATTCCCTGGAAAAAATCGTCGCATCTTCCTCCGATTCCCTATAAAGGATATTCAGTCCGTCAGAATAGAAGTTAAAGAGGGTATTTATGCTCGCCGTGTCCTTTATATGGATATCCGAGGCCAGGGGGCCATTCCCTTGACTCGTACTGATGAGAATGTTACTCCACGGGAAATCGAACAAAAAGCTGCCGAATTGGCCTATTTCTTGCGTGTACCGATTGAAGTATTTTGAGAAATGAGCTGAGAGAGTGAATGCTTTCTCAGCAGTAAGGAAAAACTAAAGAGTCCCCCTTTTCTATACCATAACTTAACTGAAGTTTCTTCATAACGCTCATTCTTTCTAGTCAAAGAAGACGTATACGTAACGTAACAACCACAAAACAAAACAGTGAATAGATTCATAAGTTCGATACTTTGTAATAGAACTCATGCATGAGAGAAATATTGGATGGCGTAGAGTCAACTAATGAGGTCGGTTCATTAAAAATTCATAGACGAAATGAAAAAATGTCAAAAAAGAAAGCATTCAACCCTCTTTTATATCTTGCATCTGTAGTATTTTTGCCCTGGTGGATTTCTCTCTCATTTAATAAAAGTCTGGAATCTTGGGTTACTTATTGGTGGAATACTAGGCAATCTGAAATTTTTTTGAATGATATTCAAGAAAAAAATATTCTCGAAAAATTCATAGAATTGGAGGAAATCTTTCTTTTGGAGGAAATGATCAAGGAATACTCGGAGACACATCTACAAAACCTTCGTATAGGAATCCACAAAGAAACGCTCCAATTAATCAAGATACACAATGAGGATCATATCCATACGATTTTGCACTTCTTGACAAATATAATCTGTTTCGTTATTCTAAGTGGTTATTCAATTTTGGGTAATAAAGAACTTGTTATTCTTAACTCTTGGGCTCAGGAATTCCTATATAACTTAAGTGACACAATAAAGGCTTTTTCGATTCTTTTATTAACAGATTTATGTATCGGATTCCATTCGCCCCATGGTTGGGAACTAATGATTGGCTTTGTCTACAAAGATTTTGGATTTGCTCATAATGATCAAATTATATCTGGTCTTGTTTCTACTTTTCCAGTCATTCTAGATACTCTATTTAAATTTTGGATTTTTCGTTATTTAAATCGTGTTTCTCCGTCACTTGTAGTGATTTATCATTCAATGAATGATTAAAAAAGGATCTACTGATATTAATCCAATTCAATTCTAACGTTTCTTACTTTGTAGTTGTACAGAAGCAAAGCATGTAAAATCATACTTACTCTTTATTTTTCTACCCATCCCAAAGATTTATTCTATATATTAATATTATTTATTCCAGTAAAATTATTCCAGTAAATAGCAGAATTGCGGATAGGGAACTAGGTTAGCGACCTACCAAATTTATTGTAGACATTTTGGGGCTCAATGGTTGGACCATGCAAACTAGAAAGACTTTTTCTTGGATAAGGGAACAAATTACTCGATCCATTTCCGTATCGCTCATGATATATATCATAACTCGGCCATCCATTTCAAGTGCATATCCCATTTTTGCACAGCAGGGTTATGAAAATCCGCGAGAAGCGACTGGTCGTATTGTATGTGCCAATTGCCATTTAGCTAATAAGCCCGTGGATATTGAAGTTCCACAAACGGTACTTCCAGATACTGTATTTGAAGCAGTTGTTCGAATCCCTTATGATATGCAACTAAAACAAGTTCTTGCTAATGGTAAAAAGGGTGCTTTGAATGTAGGGGCTGTTCTTATTTTACCAGAGGGTTTTGAATTAGCTCCTGCTGATCGGATTTCCCCCGAGATAAAAGAAAAGATAGGCAATCTGTCTTTTCAGAGCTATCGCCCCAATAAAAAAAATATTCTTGTGATAGGCCCCGTTCCTGGTCAGAAATATAGTGAAATAACCTTTCCTATCCTTTCCCCGGACCCCGCTACTACGAAAGAGGTTCACTTCTTAAAATATCCTATATATGTAGGCGGAAACAGGGGAAGGGGTCAGATTTATCCCGACGGGAGCAAAAGTAACAATACAGTTTATAATGCTACATCAGCAGGTATAGTAGGTAAAATAATACGAAAAGAAAAAGGGGGTTACGAAATAACCATAGCGGATGCATCGGATGGACGTCAAGTGGTTGATATTATCCCTCCAGGGCCAGAACTTCTTGTTTCAGAAGGCGAATCTATCAAATTGGATCAACCGTTGACGAGTAATCCTAATGTGGGCGGATTTGGTCAGGGAGATGCAGAAATAGTACTTCAAGATCCCTTACGTGTCCAAGGCCTTTTGTTCTTCTTGGCATCTGTTATTTTGGCACAAATCTTTTTGGTTCTTAAAAAGAAACAGTTCGAGAAGGTTCAATTGTCAGAAATGAATTTCTAGACTCGCGGATTTATCGACATTGAGCTCATAACGTAAAAATAACAAAATTATTTTTGACGACTCTTTATGATAAAAAATGGATATTATGAAAAGCCTTTTGCTTTTTTATACTCATTCTTTGCTTTTTTATACTCATACTCATTCCTTGTACTGCATTCCTAGTCATAGTATGTAGATTGTGAAGAAGACTTTTTACTTTTTTTGAATCCAAATTGGGGTGGTATGATTATGTTACTATTATCACATTTCAATGTCATAAAATACATTAATAGTGTTTTCTATTCTAATCGAATAAAATTCGACTAGATACTAGACATAAGTAAGCGGGGAATAGAACGGATAAATGCGTGGAACACAAAATTATAGGGACGATTATTCATCTTCCTAGTATTCGACACAAGAAAAGGAATTTTCCACATCTCTTTCTTGTGTCGAAAGAAAAAAAAGATTCTTTATCCTGTTCGTCAAAGATTACTAGTCTAAGTTTTGAATTTTTCAAAAAAAAAATATCATAACTTTTATATATATATATTATTTAATATAA